TTCCCAAATTGTTAATAGAGGGCAGCCCACGAGGAATAGAAGAATTACAAATAAATGTGCAAAAAGAATTGAATTCTGTGAACAGAAAACTTAACATTGCTATCACAAGAGTTGCAAAACCTTATGGACAACCTAATATTCTTGCAGAATTTATAGCCGGACAATTAAAGAATAGAGTTTCATTTCGAAAGGCAATGAAAAAAGCTATTGAATTAACCGAACAAGCGGATACAAAAGGAATTCAAGTACAAATTGCCGGGCGTATCGACGGAAAAGAAATTGCACGTGTCGAATGGATCAGAGAAGGTAGGGTTCCCCTACAAACCATTCGAGCTAAAATTGATTATTGTTCCTATACAGTTCGAACTATCTATGGGGCATTAGGAATCAAAATTTGGATATTTACAGACGAGGAATAATGGTTCTTTTGTTGTCTTTCTGTTCCATCCATCCGGCAATTGAATAAAAAATAACAAACTCGTTCATTTTTTAGATTCAATAAAAAAAATGAGAAATTTTAGAATTCTATAGGGTTGAATAACAATTCGATTGACTCCATATAATTGCTATGCTTAGTGTGTGACTCGTTGGTTTGGTTAGGATTTAAAAACAAAGGACCGTTGCCTAGTGTGAACTTAACTATATAACCAATAACCAGCTCATTGCTTCGTATTATCTGGATCCAAGGAACCAGTCACTATATGATGTATCGATCGTATTGTTGTAGCAACTGAAATCTTTTTTACAGAAAAGAAAAATCAATCAGATTATAAGGTTGTGAAGAAAAAACAAAGGGATATAGATAGATGGAAGGATGAGAGAAAGAAAGAAAAAGAATAGCAATGATATACGATTCCAATATGTATGGTCTATGAACTATCTCATAAAAGGCAGTGTAATAAAGCATTAAATGAATATGTATTCGTCCATAATTAATAATTAGATGAATACAATTAATTCATAAGAAAAATAAAAATAATAAAGAGCATCGAGTCAATAAAGACTGAGGAGATTGATTCAGGAACCCATTTTTGTTTTATTAGGAGCTCCGTTGCAAAGTTCGGGCCTAGCCATTAATCGAGAAGCGATGGGAACGACAGAACCTGTGACTGCGGAAGATTCCCTTGAAAAGAATGCTAATGATTCATTGGGTGGGATGGCGGAACGAGCCAAGAACCAATTCATTTATTATGAGAGAGAGGTCATGAGATGCCTCTACGAATGAAAGGGATGTTCAAAGAGCAAATATTCGCCCGCGAAAGCCTTAATTGGATTGCTAAATTTTTGGTGATTCAATAAAGGTAAGACGATTAATTAAAAAGACAATTATACATTATATTATTATAATTTGATATTTACGAGCAACATTTTTTAATTCCTACGGGACAGATTAGAGCTCAACAAATTCCATGATTCGGTGTATTATTCATTAAATAATATATCTGTAATATTCTTTAATTGTTTCATTCGCGAGGAGCTGGATGAGAAGAAACTCTCATGTCCGGTTCTGCAGTAGAGATGGCATTGAGAAACAACCATCAACTATAACCCAAAAAGAACCAGATTTCGTAAACAACATAGAGGAAGAATGAAGGGAATATCTTATCGAGGCAATCGAATTTGTTTTGGCGGATACGCCCTTCAGGCACTTGAGCCCGCCTGGATCACATCTAGACAAATAGAAGCGGGGCGACGAGCCATGACACGATATGCGCGCCGTGGTGGAAAAATATGGGTACGTATATTTCCAGACAAACCTGTTACAGTAAGACCTACCGAAACACGTATGGGTTCGGGGAAAGGATCTCCCGAATATTGGGTATCCGTCGTTAAACCGGGTCGAATACTTTATGAAATGGGCGGAGTATCAGAAATTGTAGCCAGAGAAGCTATTTCTATAGCTGCGTCCAAAATGCCTATACGAACTCAATTCGTTATTGCGGGATAGGGATGTGGGACGAAAGGAAAGGGGCCCTTGTGATGAAAAAAACCGCAGTTTATTTATATTTATTTCTGGACAAATAATATTTCTTCTTTTTTTCTTCGCCTTTTGCTTTGAATTGAAAGAAAAAAAGATAAAAAAATAATGATATGATTCAACCTCAGACCTATTTAAATGTAGCAGATAACAGCGGGGCTAGAGAATTAATGTGTATTCGAATCATAGGAGCTAGTAATCGCCGATATGCTCATATTGGTGACGTTATTGTTGCTGTAATCAAAGAAGCAGTGCCCAATATGCCTCTACAAAGATCAGAAGTGATCAGAGCTGTAATTGTACGTACATGTAAAGAACTCAAACGTGACAATGGTATGATAATACAATATGATGACAATGCAGCAGTTGTCATTGATCAAGAAGGAAATCCAAAAGGAACTCGAGTTTTTGGTGCGATCGCTCGGGAATTGAGACAGTTGAATTTTACTAAAATAGTCTCATTAGCTCCTGAGGTATTATAAATACTAATAGATGAGAACATAATAATAGCAGGGTATCTGAATTAGATTCCACTTTCCATTTATAATTAGTAGAATGCATTAGTAGATTGTGTCTCACGCATATACCTTTAATAATTCATAAAAAAAAAAAAAGCAGAGTATGTTTATTATATAAAAACTCGGAGGCACCAATAATTATAGTTCATCATGGGTAGGGACACTATTGCCGAAATAATAACTTCTATACGAAATGCTGACATGGATAAAAAAGGGACGGTTCGAATAGCATCTACAAATATCACCGAAAACATTGTTAAAATACTTCTACGAGAAGGCTTTATCGAAAATGTGAGAAAACATCGAGCAAGCAAGAAATGTTTCTTGGTTTTAACTCTGCGACATAGAAGGAATAGAAAAGGACCATATCGAACTGTTTTAAAACGTATCAGCCGACCCGGCCTACGAATCTATTCCAACCATCAACGAATTCCTAGGATTTTAGGAGGAATGGGTATTGTAATTCTTTCTACTTCTCGAGGTATAATGACAGACCGAGAGGCTCGACTAGAAGGAATCGGAGGAGAAATTTTGTGTTATATATGGTGATCTTTCTGGTATCCGAATTGCATCCGTAACTTCCTAGTTTGTTTTGTGAAAAAAAAGAGGAAAGACGGGTTGTCTAATATCACTCCTCCTCCATTAGTTGATAATTCAAGGGGGTTACCTGGAATGAAAGAACAAAAATGGATTCATGAAGGTTTAATTACTGAATCACTTCCAAATGGTATGTTTCGGGTTCGTTTAGATAATGAGGATCTTATTCTAGGTTATGTTTCGGGAAGGATCCGACGTAGTTTTATACGGATACTGCCAGGTGATAGAGTAAAAATTGAAGTAAGTCGGTATGATTCAACCAGGGGACGCATAATTTATAGACTCCGCAATAAAGATTCGAACGATTAAATGGCTTTTTCAACATTCCTCTCGCGCGGATACAATTGGAAGTTCCAAATTTTATTTAAAATTTTAAGAGACTTATTTTCTTCCAAAGAGTAGATTCGGAATTAAGGTAAGGAATAACAAATATGAAAATAAGGGCCTCCGTTCGTAAAATTTGTGAAAAATGTCGCCTGATCCGTAGGCGGGGGCGAATTATAGTAATTTGTTCCAACCCTAGGCATAAACAGAGACAGGGATAATCTTTCTAAAAAAGGACCCTCCAAAGAATTCAATACACAAATAAAAGATCTGTTTTGACATGAAATGGATATATCCGTATATCTCTGACTCATATTTATGAGATGATAAAATATGGCAAAAACCATACCAAGAATTGGCTCACGTAGGAATGGACGCATTGGTTCGCGTAAGAATGGACGTCGAATACCAAAAGGGGTTATTCATGTTCAAGCAAGTTTCAACAATACCATTGTAACGGTTACAGATATACGGGGTCGGGTGGTTTCATGGTCCTCAGCCGGTACTTGTGGCTTCAGGGGCACAAGAAGAGGGACGCCATTTGCTGCTCAAACCGCAGCCGCAAACGCTATTCGTACAGTAGTGGATCAGGGTATGCAACGAGCAGAAGTCATGATAAAGGGTCCTGGTCTTGGAAGAGATGCAGCATTACGAGCCATTCGTAGAAGTGGTATACTATTAAGTTTTGTCAGAGACGTAACCCCTATGCCACATAATGGATGTAGACCTCCTAAAAAAAGACGTGTATAGAAATTAAGAATTGAACGGATTTCAAGAGAAATAAATGATTCAATGATCTGATCAAATAATATTACTATGCTTCGAGAGGAAGTAGCAGTATCTACTCGGACACTACAGTGGAAGTGTGTTGAATCAAGAGCAGACAGTAAGCGTCTTTATTATGGACGTTTTATTTTATCTCCGCTTATGAAAGGACAAGCCGATACAATAGGCATCGCGATGCGAAGGGCTTTGCTTGGAGAAATAGAAGGAACATGTATCACACGCGCAAAATCTGAAAAGATACCACATGAATATTCTACCATAGTAGGTATTGAAGAATCGGTACATGAAATTTTAATGAATTTGAAAGAAATTGTATTGAGAAGTAATCTGTATGGAACTCGCGACGCATCTATTTGCGTCAAGGGTCCTGGATATGTAACTGCTCAAGACATCATCTCACCGCCTTCTGTGGAAATCGTTGATATTACACAGCATATAGCTAGCCTGACGGAACCAATAGATTTGTGTATTGAATTACAAATCGAGAGGAATCGCGGATATCGGATGAAAACACCAAATAACGCTCAAGAAAGAAGTTATCCTATAGATGCGGTATTCATGCCTGTTCGAAATGCAAATCATAGTATTCATTCTTATGGGAATGGGAATGAAAAACAAGAGATACTTTTTCTCGAAATATGGACGGATGGAAGTTTAACTCCTAAAGAAGCACTTTATGAAGCCTCCCGTAATTTGATTGATTTATTTATTCCTTTTCTACATGCAGAAGAACAAGACACAAAATTAGAGGACAATCAAAGCAGGGTTACTTTACCTTTTTTTACTTTTCATGATGG